ACTAAGAAGTATAGAACGAATAACTAACTCATCGCTTCACATTATCTCGATCAAAAGAACCAGTCAAGATATAATATATTGGTCATATCATTGGAGCAACTGAAATATTTCTTTTATAAAAAAAAAGAAATCTGATTACTGATTATAAATTGTAAAACAAAAAACAAAGTATCTAGATAAATGGAAAGATGAGATAAAGAGAGAAAACAAATCTCAATGAAATGATATATGATTCCAATATATAATATGTAAGGTCTATGCGTCATCTACTAAAATTTTAAAATAAAAAAAAGGCAGTGTAAAAAAGCATAAATACTGATTGATCCATAATAAAACGAATACATTCATAGAACAAAAAAATCAAGAGTCTCGAGCCAATAAAGACTGAGAAAATTGACTCAAGAACAAATTTAATTAGAGACTCCATTGTAGAATTAAAACCTAACCATTAATTGAGAAGCGATGGGAACGACGAAACCTGTGAAGGCGTAGAATTCATTGGGTGGGATGGCGAAGCAAACCAGACGGAGAACAATCCAGTGTATCCTGAAAGGAAAGTTCATGACTAGTCCTACAACTAAAATAACTACAGAATGAGTAAATATTCGCCTGCGAAAGTTTTTAGGTTTTATTGTATCTTTCTTTTCAAATTCTGATCGATCTAAATCTGAAATGAAAATAGAAAAAGCCAAAATAAAGATTCATTATAAGAAAATATCCCTATCTCTATTAGAGAACTATATTATATATAAATATCTCTAATAATTACCTTCTAAATAATATAGGAGACGTGCTTAGTTATATAGCAAAACAAAATTAAGATAGAAAAATTTCTAAGAGATTTAGATGAATGAAATCTGAAAGAATCCCATGATTCGGTATATTATTCATCAATATATCTTTTTTTGAATCCTTTTCTTTTATTCGCAAGGAGCCGGATGAGAAGAAACTCTCATGTCCGGTTCTGGAGTAGAGGTGAAAGTGAGAACGAATCATCAACTATAACCCCAAAAGAACCAGATTCCGTAAACAACATAGAGGAAGAATGAAAGGAATATCTTATCGAGGTAATCATATTTCTTTCGGTAGATATGCTCTTCAGGCACTTGAACCCGCGTGGATTACATCTAGACAAATAGAAGCAGGTCGGCGGGCAATGACACGAAATGTCCGCCGCGGTGGAAAAATATGGGTACGTTTATTTCCAGACAAACCGGTTACGGTAAGACCTACAGAAACACGTATGGGTTCGGGGAAAGGATCTCCTGAATATTGGGTAGCTGTCGTTAAACCGGGTAGAATACTTTATGAAATGGACGGAGTAGGAGAAAATATAGCTCAAAAAGCTATTTCAATAGCGGCTTCAAAAATGCCTATACGAACTCAATTCATTACTTCGGTATAGAACTGTAGAGTGTAGAACCCACCCAAACCCAAGAAAAGGTCTTTTTGGGATAAAAAAACAATTGCAAATTTCTTTTTTTTTTTTGGACAAACAATATCTCTTTTTTTTTACTTCGCCTTTTGGCTGTATTGCAAGAATAGATTAAAAAAAAATGATTCAACCTCAGACCCATTTGAATGTGGCAGATAACAGCGGGGCCCGAGAATTGATGTGTATTCGAATCATAGGGACTAGTAATCGACGATATGCTGAAATTGGTGACGTTATTGTTGCTGTGATCAAGGAAGCATTACCAAATACACCCCTAGAAAAATCAGAAGTGATCAGAGCTGTAATTGTGCGTACTTGTAAAGAATTCAAACGCGACAATGGCATGATAATACGATATGATGACAATGCTGCAGTTGTCATTGATCAAGAAGGAAATCCGAAAGGAACTCGAATTTTTGGTGCGATCACCCGGGAATTGAGACAGTTAAATTTCACTAAAATAGTTTCACTAGCACCCGAGGTATTATAAGATAGAAGAAGAGTCTGCGATATAGTTATAGTATACAATTTGAAGGAAACCGATTATGAAATAGATGAAATTTATTAGTAAATTTTGTGTGTCTGACGCATATATTAAAAAAAAAGACCAAAGAGCATGTCAATATAAAAAATGAGAGGCAACAATAATTTTAGTTTATCATGGGTAGGGACACTCTTGCTGACATAATAAACTCTCTACGAAATGCTGCTATGAATAGAAAAGGAACGATTCGAATACCGTTTACTAATATCACCAAAAACATTATTAAAATACTTTTACGAGAAGGTTTTATTGAAAACGCCAGGAAACATCGTGAAAGCGACAAATATTTTTTGGTTTTAACCCTACGACATAGAAAAGGGCTCCATAGAACTAGTTTAAATTTAAAACGAATAAGTCGACCGGGTCTACGAATCTATTCTAACTATCAACAAATTCCTAGAATTTTAGGCGGAATGGGGATTGTAATACTTTCTACTTCTCGAGGTATAATGACAGACCGAGAGGCTCGGCTAGAAGGAATCGGCGGAGAAATTTTGTGTTATATATGGTAATCTTTCTGATATCCGAATTTTTTTCGAAACTTCTTTTTTGTTTTGTGAAAAAAAAAAAAGAAAAAGAGAAAGGACCGGTTTTTAATCTCACTCCTCCTACATTAATTAGTTAATACTTTAATTTAAGGAGGTTTTGCATGGAATGAAAGAACAAAAATGGATTCATGAAGGTTTAATTACTGAATCACTTCCAAATGGTATGTTTCGGGTTCGTTTAGATAATGAAGATTTCATTCTAGGTTATATTTCCGGAAGGATCCGGCGCAGTTTTATACGTATACTACCGGGGGATAGAGTCAAAATTGAAGTAAGTCGTTATGATTCCACTAGAGGACGTATAATTTATAGACTCCGCAACAAAGATTCGAATTATTAGGTAGTTTTTTCAACTTCAACATTCCTTTTTTTATAGAGATCGCTAGGGTTCAAATTGAAAGAAATTTATTTTCTTCCAATAAGTATATTCGGAATTAAGTTTAGGAATGACAACGATGAAAATAAGAGCCTCTGTTCGTAAAATTTGTGAAAAATGTCGACTGATCCGTAGAAGAGGACGAATTATGGTAATTTGTTCCAACCCTAGACATAAACAAAGACAGGGATAATCTTTCGAAAAGTTAATAAATATAAATGAAATTTAAAGTAAATAAAAAAGAGCTTTCTAAAGACCCGATGTATAAAAAAAAGGATCTATTTTGACATGAAATGTAGATATCCATATATCTTTGACTTATATTTATGAGATAATAAAAAATGGCCAAAACTATAACAAAAACCAGTTCTCGCAGAAATGGACGTATTGGCTCACGTAAGAATACACGTAGAATACCAAAAGGAGTTATTCATGTTCAAGCAAGTTTCAACAATACCATTGTGACTGTGACGGATGTACGGGGTCGGGTTCTTTCTTGGTCCTCTGCCGGCACTTGTGGATTCAAGGGTACAAGAAGAGGGACGCCGTTTGCTGCCCAAACCGCAGCAGGAACCGCTATTCGTGCAGTAGTGGATCAAGGGATGCAACGAGCAGAAGTCATGATAAAGGGTCCTGGCCTCGGACGAGATGCAGCATTAAGAGCTATTCGTAGAAGTGGTATACTGTTAAGTTTCGTACGAGATGTAACTCCTATGCCACATAATGGCTGTAGGCCACCTAAAAAAAGACGCGTCTAAAAATAAACATAAACATTAAATAAACATAAACATTGAAGAGATTTCAAGAGAAATAAATAATTCAATGATTTGATCAAGTCCTATTACTATGGTTCGAGAGAAAGTCAAAGTATCTACTCGAACACTACAGTGGAAGTGTGTTGAATCAAGAACAGACAGTAAGCGTCTTTTTTATGGACGCTTTATTCTGTCTCCACTTATGAAAGGTCAAGCCGACACAATAGGGATTGCAATGCGAAGAGCTTTGCTTGGAGAAATAGAAGGAACATCTATCACACGTGCAAAATCTGAAAAAATACCACACGAATATTCTACCATAGTGGGTATTCAAGAAACGGTACATGAACTTTTAATGAATTTGAAAGAAATTGTATTGAGAGGAAATTTGTATGGAATTCAAAACGGGTCTATTTGTATCAAGGGTCCGGGATATGTAACTGCTCAAGACCTCGTTTTACCCCCTTCTGTCGAAATCGTTGATAATACACAACATATAGCTATACTAACAGAACCAATTTATTTTTGTATTGAATTACAAATCGAGAGACATCGAGGATATCATATAAAAACACCCAATAACTTTCAAGATGGAAGTTTTCCTATCGATGCTGTATTCATGCCTGTTCAAAATACAAATTATAGTATTCAGTCTTATAGAAATGGGAGTGAAAAAGAAGAGATACTTTTTCTCGAAATATGGACAAATGGAAGTTTAACTCCTAAAGAAGCACTTCGTGAAGCCTCTCGGAATTTGATTGATTTATTCATTCCTTTTCTACATGCGGAAGAAGAAAACTTACATTTAGAAAACGACTGGTACAAGGTTACTTTACCCCTTTTTACCTTTCATGATAGATTGACTAAACTAAAGAAAAATCAAAAAGAAATGGCATTGAAATATATTTTTATTGATCAATTAGAATTGACTCCTAGGACCTATAATTGCCTCAAAAGGTCTAATATACATACATTATTTGACCTTTTAAATAAGAGTAACGAATACCTTATGAAAATGGAACATTTTCACATTGAAGACGTGAAACATATATTGAACATTCTAGAAAAAAAAAAAAATCGCAATTGATTTACCTGATTTACCAAAGAATAAACTTTAAACCCAATCCATTGTATTTGTTTCATTTTAACAAAACAAATACAATGGATTGGGTATTTTAAATCGTTAGCACATTCCAGATATTTTGAATAAAAAAAAAAAGAATTGAATGAATGTTCTATATGTAAATGGAAAATTCACTTTAAAACTACTATGTGATATTTTATTTCATTTCACAATGAAATCCATTTTAAAAAAGACCTAAAGTTAAGGATTTATCAATAG